GAATCTTATATGTTTCGGTAAATATGCTCTTCGGGCACTTGAACCCGCTTGGATCACATCTAGACAAATAGAAGCAGGTCGGCGAGCAATGACACGAAATGTACGTCGTGGTGGAAAACTATGGGTACGTATATTTCCAGATAAACCAGTTACAGTAAGACCTGCCGAAACGCGTATGGGCTCGGGGAAAGGATCCCCCGAATATTGGGTAGCTGTTGTTAAACCAGGTCGAATACTTTATGAAATGACCGGAGTAACAGAAAATATAGCTAGAAGGGCAATTTCAATAGCAGCATCAAAAATGCCTCTACGGACTCAATTCATTATTTTGGAATCAAGAGATAAATAAAGTAGAACCAAAAGAAATGAAAAGAGTCTTAGAAAATTGCAAATTTTTTATTTTAGACAACAAATATTTCTTTTTTTTTCTTCGTCCTTATGCATTGAAAGAACAGATTTCAAAATGATATGATTCAACCTCAGACCTATTTAAATGTAGCAGATAACAGCGGGGCTCGAGAATTAATGTGTATTCGAATCGTAGGAGCTAGCAACCGTCGATATGCTCATATTGGTGACGTTATTGTTGCTGTGATTAAAGAAGCAGTACCAAATATGCCCCTAAAAAGATCAGAAGTGGTCAGAGCTGTAATTGTGCGTACCTGTAAAGAACTCAAACGTGACAACGGTATGATAATACGATATGATGACAACGCTGCGGTTGTTATTGATCAAGAAGGAAATCCAAAAGGAACGCGAATTTTTGGCGCGATCGCCCGGGAATTAAGACAGTTAAATTTTACTAAAATAGTTTCATTAGCTCCCGAGGTATTATAAATCGAGATCGTTTATAGTTGGAGTGTTTTAAAGAACTAAGATTGTATCTCACGCATATATCGTTATTGATTAGTCATATTTATAAATAACCAAATACATAAAAATAAAAGTAAAAAAAAACATGTTGATTATATCCAATTTAGATTCACTAATAATTTTAGCTTACCATGGGTAGGGATACTATTGCCGAGATAATAACCTCTATACGAAATGCCGATAGGAATAAAAAAAGGGTGGTTCGAATCACATTTACTAATATTACGGAAAATATTGTTAAGATACTTTTACAAGAAGGTTTTATCGAAAATGTGAGAACACACCGAGAAAATAACAAAAATTTTTTGGTTTTAACATTACAACACAGAAGGACTACAAAAAGGCCCTATAGAAATATTTTAAATTTAAAACGAATCAGTAGACCCGGTCTACGAATTTATTCCAACTCTCAACGAATTCCTCGAATTTTAGGCGGGATGGGGATTGTAATTATTTCTACTTCTCGAGGTATAATGACAGACCGGGAGGCTCGGTTAGAGGGAATCGGCGGAGAAATTTTGTGTTATATATGGTAATCCTTTTAATATACAAATTGTATCTGAAGCATACTATAAATTAAAATTATATAACAATAAAAAAAAAAAAAAAAGAAAAGATACGGGTTATCCAATATTGTTTCTCCTCGATTAGTTGATACTTCACGGGGGTTTTACCTCTAATCACCGAACAAAACAAAAAAAAATATTAATCAAGATTAAATTACCGAATCACCTCCCAAGCTCATGTTCCGGGTTCTTTTAGATAATGAAGATCGGATTCTAGGTTATCTTTCAGTAAATATTCGACATAGTTTTTTAATGATACTAGGAAATAGAGTCAAAATTTAAACAAGTCGTGTTTATGTTTAACCAGGAGACGCACAATTTATCGACTCCGCAACAGGGATTCGAAGGATTAATTGGTTTTTTTTATTTGAAGACTCCTTGCGTGCGAATATGAGGGAAGATACACAAAATTTCAAGAAACTTATTTTCTTCCAAGAAATAGATTCAGATTTAAGATAAGGAATAATAAATATGAAAATAAGAGCTTCCGTTCGTAAAATTTGTGAAAAATGCCGGCTAATCCGTAGGCGAGGGCGAATTATAGTAATTTGTTCTAACCCAAGACATAAGCAAAGGCAGGGATAATCACACTTATTAAAGAAACAACCGCATACATACACAAAATAAAATACATACACAAAATAAATAAGAAATCTATTTTAACCTGAAATGGATATATCCATATATCTCTGACTCATATTTATGAAATGATAAAATATGCCAAAAGCTATACCCAGACTTGGTTCCCGTAAGAATGTACGGATTAAGAATACGCGGAGAATACCAAAAGGAGTTATTCATGTTCAAGCAAGCTTCCATAATACCATTGTCACTGTTACAGATGTACGGGGACGCGTGTTTTCTTGGTCCTCTGCCGGGACTTGTGGATTCAAGGGTACGAGAAGAGGCACACCATTTGCTGCTCAAACCGCAACAGCAAATGCTATTCGTACAGCAGTAGATCAAGGTATGCAACGAGCCGAAGTGATGATAAAAGGTCCCGGTCTCGGAAGGGACGCAGCGCTACGCGCTATTCGTCGAAGTGGTATATTATTAACTTT